GATACAAAAGGCATTCAAATTCAAATTTCAGGTCGGATTGATGGAAAAGAGATTGCACGCACGGAATGGATCCGAGAAGGCAGAGTTCCCCTACAAACCATTGTAGCTAAAATTGATTATTGTTCCTATAGTGCTCGAACTATCTATGGTGTGTTGGGGATAAAAATTTGGATATTTATCGACAAGGAATACTAAAATCTTACTTTTTAAAATTAAACCCTTCCATTCTTTTTATTTTTTTTCAAAACCATCAATTAATTCTATTAATTCTATAGGGTTGAATAAAAATTCGACTGACCTTTTGATAAAATTGCTATGCTTAGTGTGTGACTCGTTGGTTTTTTAGGGGGTTAAGATTAAACACGATTATCCCAGCTCCCCGGTATGAATAAATAAGTAGATAAATACTAACCACCTCATCACTTCGTATTATCTCAATTTAAAAAATCAGCCAAAATGTAATATAATGATCATACCTTTGTAGCGACTGAAATCTTTTTTGTTTCTGAAAAAAATCTTTGTAAAAAAAAAGATAGAAGAAAAATATAGATAAACGGAAGGATGAGAGAATGAGAGAAAAAAATGATATAGAATTCCAATAATGTAAGGTCGATAAGTCATCTTATAAATTATAAAGGGCAGTGTAATATAGCACGAATCAAGATTCATCTTAAGTATAAGTAAATGACTCTTATTTTTCCTAGAACAAAACAAAAAAATCAAGAGCTTCGAGCCAAATAAAGACTTAGAAAATTGACTCAAGAACAACTTTCATGACGAGCTCCATTGTAAAATTCAGACCTAAGCATTAAGTAAGAAGCGATGGGAACGATGGAAGCTGTGAATGCAAAAGATTCTATGGAAAAGGAAATCTTACTGATTCACTGGTCGGGATGGCGGAACGAAGCCCAGATGAATTGATCTATTCTTCGAAGGTGTACAAAAAGTCTAAAAATGAAACAAAAGAGTAAATATTCGCCCGCGAAAATTTGATTTTTTCAATCCTTTTATTCGCGAGGAGCCAGATGAGAAGAAATTCTCACGTCTGGTTCTGTAGTAGAGATGGAATTCAAAAACAAACATCAACTATAACCCAAAAAGAACCAGATTCCGTAAACAACATAGAGGAAGAACGAAGGGAATTTCTTATCGGGGGAATCATATTTGTTTCGGTAAATATGCTCTTCAAGCGCTTGAACCTGCTTGGATCACATCCAGACAAATAGAAGCAGGTCGACGAGCAATGACACGAAATGTACGTCGTGGTGGAAAAATATGGGTACGAATATTTCCAGACAAACCAGTTACAATAAGACCCGCAGAAACACGTATGGGTTCGGGTAAAGGATCGCCCGAATATTGGGTAGCTGTTGTTAAACCAGGTCGAATACTTTATGAAATGAATGGAGTAACGGAAAATATAGCTAGACGAGCGATTTCAGTAGCAGCGTCCAAAATGCCTATACGAACTCAATTCATTATTTTGGGATAAAAGTATAAAAAGAACAACTAACAAAAAGGTTCTTCATTATGAAAAATTTTAAAATTTTTTCTTTTTAGACAAAAAATATTTCTTTTTTTTCTTTGTCCTTTGCATTGAAAGAAAAAATTTTAAAATCGTATGATTCAACCTCAGACCCATTTAAATGTAGCCGATAACAGCGGGGCCCGAGAATTGATGTGTATTCGAATCATAGGCGCTAGCAATCGTCAATATGCTCATATTGGTGACATTATTGTTGCTGTGATCAAAGACGCAGTACCAAATATGCCCCTAGAAAGATCAGAAGTTGTCAGAGCTGTAATTGTACGTACTTGTAAAGAACTGAAACGAGACAACGGTATAATAATACAATATGATGACAATGCTGCAGTTATTATTGATCAAGAAGGAAATCCAAGAGGAACTCGAATTTTTGGTGCGATCGCCCGTGAATTAAGAAAACTCAATTTTACTAAAATAGTTTCCTTAGCTCCCGAGGTATTATAAAATTATTTTTAGAATAGGTTATTTGAAAAAGAAAATAGATTAAGAGATAGATTGTATCTCACGCATATACCTTAAATTATTCATAAAGAAAAAAACATGTTGATTATATCAAATAATGAGTTAATAAAAATTTTAGGCATAATGGGTAGAGACACTATTGCTGAGATATTAACCTCTATACGAAATGCTTATATGGATCAAAAAAGAGTGGTTCGAATAACATCGACTAATAGTACCGAAAATGTTGTAAAAATACTTTTACGAGAAGGTTTTATCGAAAATATGAGAAAACAGCGAGAAAAGCATAAAAATTTTTTGGTTTTAACGCTGAGACACCGAAGGACTCAAAAAAAGCCCTATAGAAACCTTTTCAATTTAAACCGAATCAGTCGACCGGGTCTACGAATCTATTCTAACTATCAACGAATTCCTAGAATTCTAGGCGGGATGGGAATTGTAATTCTGTCCACTTCTCGAGGTATAATGACCGACCGAGAGGCTAGACTAGAA